ACCATTGAAGGGTTTAGTCGCACAATTGAAAGATAACCCATAAAGTCAAGGGAATGATTGTACAATTGCTTTATATAGACCCTTCCCGAGTGAAACCACAGGTCAAAATTACATTGCCAAAAATTGACAAGGTAAGATTTCCATTTATTCATTAAAAGAGCCGTCCCCCTTGAAAGCAGAATGGATTTTCCTTGATACCTAACATAATGCATGAAAGGATATTTGAACAAGCATAAGTTGGCCTGAAAATCCTTAGTGAAGACTTCGGCAAGACGTTCTATTTTTCCATAGAAATAGATTCGTTCAAGAAGGACCCCAAAGGATGTTGGTCGTAAATGAGAAGATTGATTATGGAGAAAGACGAAAATGGATTCGTATTCACATACATAAAAATTATATAACAAGAAGAATAATCTTTGATTTCTTTTTGTTAAAAAATTAAAACTGGTTTTCTTTGTAGCAATAAGATTATTGCAATTACAATACTCGTGTAGAAAGAATCGTAATAAGTGCAAAGAAGGGGCATCTTTTACCCAATAGCGAAGGGTTTGAACCAAGATTTCCAGATGAACGGGGTGGGGTATTAGTATATCTAACATAAAATTCAAATGTGAAAAATTGTCCTCTAAGAAAGGAAATATTGAATGAATTGATCGTAAATTATGAGATTTTAATATCCCTTTCCGTTCTTCAGAAGATATTAATCGCATAGAAAACGGAATTTCCACAATAAATGAAAATCCCTCTGATATCATTTTTGAATACAAATTCTTGTTGCGCCCCAAAAATGGATTTTGGCTAGAATCATTAGCAGAAGTAAGAAAATGATTCTGTTGATACATTCGAGTAATTAACCGTTTCACAATAAGGAAACTTAATTTATTGTCATAACCTGGATTTTCTAACAAAATAGCTCGGTTTAAACTATGGTCATGAGCAAGTGCATAAATATACTCCTGAAAGATAAGTGGATATAGAAAGCTGGGTTGTTGAGATCTATCAAGCTGTAAATATCTTTGGATTTCTTCCATTTGAAATTCGATTTTAATCCAAGATAGACGATTTTGGGGTTATCAAATGATACATAGTGCGATAGAGTCAAAACAGGGTATTCTAGTAAGAATAGATACCTCGGAAACAGGTAAACTTATCAACAGATTCTCTATTCCTTCTTTTTTCCATTTTTGGATAAGATTGTAGGAGAAGAAGGTGGTTCAAAATCTTTTATTTTTTCAACCTAATCGCTCTTTTGATTTCGGAAAAACTTAATTTATCAATATACTGTTTCTTTTACACGCACATCTCCCTTTCATAATGGAGAATTAAAATAGTTAGGATTCATTGAAAAAATCGAGAATCCCCCCATGGGGGGGAGAAACCCTTCCTGCATCGGCACTAATATATTTTTAACGTCTAATTAGATCAGGAAATAATTCAAATTCAGAACGCAAGCTCGTTACTTTGTCTTTCCTTATAGTTAATTGAAGCCGCAGGGCCCTATCCATTTATTCATTCGACCCAACTTTATTTTGTTCCATTCCAAGACTTCAAACGGGTTTTTGTACCGACCCGGTAATAATGAAATATTGTCAGAACTCTCCGTCAATACGACATGCTATTTTTTCCATTCATTCCCTTTCAGGATCAGTCGTGGTCTTCCAAACTTTACCGATGGTATGGACGAATCCTTTGCTTCATCCAAATGTGTAAAAGATCCTAGCCGCACTTAAAAGCCGAGTACTCTACCGTTGAGTTAGCAACCCGAAAAGAAGAAACCAACTATAGAAGATAATCTATCGAATATAAAATATATGTATAATAAAAAAGAAGTGCATAAATACAATCGGAATGAAAAAAATTAAACAATAAATTAAACAAAGAAATTAGACGAAGCAATTAAACCATTGAGCTAACAAATCGAAAAAATGGATTTTCTAATGAATTCGGAACATAAAAAAATGAATAGATCAGATGAAAATATAAGAAATTCTCAGATAAAATTAGCTAAAGGAAAACAAAAAAAAGAAAAAAAGAAAATAAAATGAAAATAGAGATTCAAAATTTATGGGTGGATCCCTTTGTTATCTCCCAACCAAAAAAAGCTCGTGTATCAAAGAACCCGTCGTTTGAATGAAGTAAAGTAAAAAACCAAACAAACCAAATAACTAGATCTAACTTCACTTATCACGATGGATTATATTTGTTCGATACACTGTTGTCAATATAAATGTTACGAAAAGAATAGAATAGAAAAAAATAAATTCAATTGAATTTATTTTTTCTTAGTTAAATTAAAAAAAAAAATAAATAAAAACCATCAAGTTGTCGAGAATGTCTAAATTTTCTAGGATCAAGAAAATAAGGTTTTGTCGTTATAGAACACAGGATTCGATGGAAACAATGATAAATAGAGTGGTAAGGGGGGTAAATAAAAAAGAGTAGAGAAAGGTTATCAAAAGTTATATACAAATCACTACCCCCCTTTTTTGTATTTCCTTAATTGAATTTCGTTTGATTAGGATGAAGTTCCTTAAAAACCCCCACCCTTTGAAAAATATCCTGAACAGTTCCTGTAGGTTGAGCCCCCTTTTCAAGGAAATAGAGAATAGCGGGAACATTTAAATAAGTTTGATTCTTTATCGGATCATAAAAACCTACTTTCTGAAGATCTTTTCCTTCTCTTCGAGATCGAACATCAATTGCAACGATTCGATAGACGACTCATTGAGATAGATGTAGATGAACAATACACCCCCCCTAGAAACGTATAGGAAGTTTTCTCCTCGTACGGCTCGAGAAAAAATAATTGGATTTGAAGTTTTATCTATGGTATGGAATTCGAATAAATTAGATAAATGACAAAAGGTTCCATAAAATCATCAAATCAATTAGACTAGGGTTTAAGTCTTTTTTTTTTCTTTCCTAAAAATGAAAAAGAAACCATTCGTACTCATAACTCAAGTTAGATAACTCTCAAATAATTTAAAAGAGAATCTTTCATTTATTGAGTGGTCTTTGCCCCTTTTTTGTTTGTCTCGGTTAAAATCTATTTGGATTGTTAAGTCTGGCCCAGTTAGTAAGACGATTAAAAGGGTGTTTCCTTGTTCTGAGATCCTTTATCTTTGTTTTAAATCATTGGGTTTAGGCATTACTTCGGTGCTTCTTAATCCTTTCAAAATGGCAGCAACATACCCCTTTTTTTGATTTCCTTCTATAAAAGAATCCTACGGACAATTGATTCCCGCGTGATACACTTTGGATCGAAAGGGTTTGATTAATTTTAATTCCAACAAATTTTCCTTTTGAATTGGAAACTTGCTCGAATGGGATCCCTTCGATTTCTATATCGAAGATATATTCACGAAGTTGCTCCAATTTATTGATTTGCATTAACCCTAGATTCTTGTCCTGAGAAATGAATTAATCTTTCTACTCGAGCTCCATCGTGGACTATTTAGGTTACCAACGGATGTCGAAGCCAAGAGCACCTTCATTCCTATAGAAATCGAAAATGGTGGATATAAGAAAGAATCCACAATGGATCATGTCCTTCAAGTCGCACGTTGCTTTCTACCACATCGTTTCAAACGAAGTTTTACCATAACATTCCTCTAATTTGGAACCAGTATGGAATTGATTCAATTATGGAATCATGAATAGTCATTGGTTCGTAAACATCGTAATCTATATCCTTTTCTTCTATAATTAGAATATAGAATAGAGATTCTATACATAGCTATAGATCGGTAAAAAATATAGCTATAAATCGGTAAAGAGGTTTCTGAAGAAGTTTTAGCAAGTCCTCTTATCTTAATTAAAAAGAATTTAAATTTAATAATTAAATCTAAATAGGTTAAGGTTCAAATTTAAATTTGAAAATTTCAAATCGAGGGGATCAAAAACCTTTTTCACAAAAATAGAAGGATACATATACGTTAAACATTTCCTCATTTTTGATGTATTTTATTTAAACTGTGTAGTTCAGCAAGATTTGGTTAATCGAATCTTGCCATACATAATAGAATAGAAAGTGAATAAAAGATAATAAAAGACATAAAACACTTCCTTCTTAAGTGTTACATAAATTTACAATTATTTATTAGGGCCAAACACGAAATACTTAAAAAGCGAGATTCAAAGAAAATACATCGGGTAGATATATATATAATTTTATTTTTGTTAATGCAATTCAGGCAGACACAGACACGGAAATTTTAATGCCTTCGGTTAATGTATTCGCCCCCCGGGACTACGGGACTAATGGGGCATAAGAGAAATCAAAATGGGAATTATGATCTGCGATGCGGACTGGCTAGGTACAAACCCAAACAAGTCCAAATTTAGTTGCTCCTATTTTTATTTTAGTCTAACCCCTTAGGAGAATTAATCCTATTGAGTTTGAATGAATTTCATTAGTGCCAAAATAGTTAGAATTAAGAAATCTATATATAATATATATAAATTAAATTCAATATTCAATATAATATATATAAATTAAATTCATAAAAAATTGGTTTACGGGATAGGTAATAATAGATAGGATCCTTGAAAATTCAAATATTGATAAAATAGAAAATAAATACAGGACGGAATGTTTTTCTAAATAACTAACTTCCCGAAACAAGATGGGGTTGGGCATATGATGAAAAGACCCTTTTTTTTGTTTGAATTCAAACTCTTGGAACCCATGTTCCCAATTTACCTGGATCAGAAATGGAGTCAATTACATCTGCGTGTTATTTGAACTCGATTCAAATCAGTTTGTGTAAAAAAGATATGATTCATGCATAAAAATAAAAGAGAAAAACCAGAAGCAAGAAAGATATTCCATCTAACATTAGACTTTACCCCATTCAATAAAATCTTTATTCTATTCTAACATAATGAATATGCTCTGGGACGGAAGGATTCGAACCTCCGAATGGCGGGACCAAAACCCGTTGCCTTACCACTTGGCCACGCCCCATTTAGATTTCTATTCGATACTACTAAAGTATAAT